GCGGGTACTAATATTTCGGATTGATGTATTTCAGTTAAAAGACCTGAAGTAACAAAGCCTTGAGTAAAAATAGCACTTGGAACGGTTATTGCACTTAAATGATTTTTTTTTTTTTTGAAATACGGCACTATATGAATAATGGAGAAACTCCATGAAAGGAAGATTAATGATTCATATAAATCACTTAATGGGAAATGCCCCGAATAAATCCAACGGGTGACTAATAATCCTGTTATACAGAAAAAAGTAGCTATCATGCCCTTTTCTGACGAATCAGATAGTCTTACGATTTCATCAACTAATAAAGTTATCAAATGAATTGTAATTACAATTGAAACGATCGAAAAGGAGATATGAGTTAATATATGCTCTAAGGTTGAAAATATCATAAAAATCTTAAAAAAGGAGGAATCCCTCAATTACGAAATGGAAATCAGGAATTGCGTTCATTATAGGATCTATTGTATCTCTTTTAGAAGATGGCATGCCGCCACTCGGACTCGAACCGAGATGCTCTAGCACTGCTTCCTAAGAGCAGCGTGTCTACCGATTTCACCATAGCGGCTTGCTCGAACTCATAATAGCCTATTATTATTCAATCGTCGAGATTAAAGGAGTCAAGTCAATGCAATATTTTTTAGGAAACATTGAAATTGAAAATTGATGAATCAAAATTCGTTCAAATAGGGATTTGAAGGTTCAGTTATTTTAGTTTAGAGTGTCGGGTTTATTTAACTTAGGACTTTCGTGTAGTTTATGCTCTCCTGGAATTGAACTGTTATAACTAGATAGTTCTACCCTAAATGCAGGGATAGAATTAAAAATAAAATGCCTTTTCTCATTTTCATTTTTTAATGATTCGTTTTTTATTTATCTGATTTCATAAATCGGAAACAAAAAATGCATTTTATCAATGAACCCAAACCAGGATCTATCTTGGATCACCCAAAAGTGACACATTTTTCGTACAAAATATTCGCTTTTATCAATTGGGTTAAAAACGAGAGGTACATGGGGAGTATATATAGTAATTCAAAGAAATAATGATTCAGAAAGTTACAAAAAAGTTTTAAACTTAATTAAGTAGTTTCAACGACTCATTAATTTTGACTAAAGATCTTATATTTGCTCTTCTCGAGATATAGAAAAAAGAAAAACTTTTATTATTGTAATTGTGCCAAGTGGGTCGATGGGGAAAATAATAATCCCCATCCCGGAAATGATAAAATATACTAAAAAGAAAGGTAAAACCTTGTATCTTGGCTTTATTCTTTTTTCAAAATAAAAAAGTATTCTATTATTTTTAGAATTCAGTAAACAGAAAATTTTGGATTCTAGATATCAGAAGAGCGAGGCGAGTTTCATTTCATATTGATTAGTCCAAAACAATAGGGAATGGAAATCATTCATTACATTCATTTTTTTATATAGTCTAAATTTAATGAAATTAGCCAAGTTTTTGAGTCAAGTCGATTCAGATTATTCTACTGTTTGATTATTTATTTGTTTGTTGTACAAAAAAACTTTTGGAATTCCCGGTAGAAAGAGATTTCCCTAACGAAAAGGCCTTTAGCGCTGCCCAATATCCCTTCTTTTTCCAAATATTTTTACGAATACGCTTTTTTGATATAGAAGTACGTTTTTTTGGAACTGCCATTTAAAGTTACTCATTGGTATAGTTGTATGTGAAAGACATCTATTATTCAAAATGAATTCTTCGTTACTATTCAGTATCTATCTAGTTATTCTCTAGATAATATTCCCTTTCTAAAAAATAACTATAGATATGTGAAAATCGCATCGAATATTACTAAAAATAAATTAGAAATAAAAAAAAAATATATGATTATGTGATTTTTTCAAAAAATTGGTTTTTTCTATTCCATACAATATTGGGAAGAAAGAATAATTTGTACTAATTCGTACTTTTATTTCTCATTCAAATCTATATCTATAGAATCTGATATAATAGAAATGAAATTGGTTGAAATTGAGAAAATCAACCCAAAAAAACCTCTATTTCTGTCTATTTTTGTTGTTCTACATTTAATTTACATGTAATAAAATTCATCGAAAAGTTTAAGAAACCAACTTTTGCCTAATGAAAAAATTTGCATATTAATTGGCCAAGCTCAAGGAAAGAGTGGGCCTAATTTTAATTTGAAAATTCGAATGAGACTAGTAATGAATCTGTTAAAAGATACATCACATGATAAAAGATGTTTTAGTCATTTTTTAATAATTTTTTTTTTAGATAAATAAAAAAGTGAATTTTAGATTTTGATATAAAATAATGAATGGATATTATAGCCTTTGCTATAAACATAAATGTATTTTTTCGAATGGAAAACAATCAATCAATTACATAATGTACATAATCAACTAGTTAATGATTTTTAATAAACTAATTAAAATAGCAAGTTCTTTTTTCATTAGACCAAGTTATTGCCCTTAGTTGATCCTATGATTCATATCAGAATCAAGTACCCTTTTGGTGTAA